GCAATAGAGCTTTTCCAAACATTTTTAATTCGTGGTCTAATCAGACAACATGTTGCTTCTAACATAGGGATTGCTAAAAGTCAAATTCGGGAAAAAGAACCGATTGTATGGGAAATACTTCAAGAAGTTATGCGGGGGCATCCTGTATTGTTGAATAGAGCACCCACCTTGCATAGATTAGGCATACAGGCCTTCCAACCCATTTTAGTGGGGGGGCGCGCTATTTGTTTACACCCATTAGTTTGTAAGGGTTTCAATGCAGACTTTGATGGAGATCAAATGGCTGTTCATGTACCTTTATCTTTGGAAGCTCAAGCGGAGGCTCGTTTACTTATGTTTTCTCATATAAATCTCTTGTCTCCAGCTATTGGGGATCCCATTTCCGTACCAACTCAAGATATGCTTATCGGACTCTATGTATTAACGATCAAGAATCGTAGAGGTATTTGTGCAAATAGGCATAATCCATATAATCGCGGAAACTATCAAAATAATACAGTTGACAATAATGACTATAAGTATACGAAAGAGAAAGAACTGTATTTTTGTAGTTCCTATGATGTACTTGGAGCTTATCGGCAGAAACGAATCAGTTTAAATAGTCCTTTGTGGCTCCGATGGAGACTAGATCAACGTGTCATTGGCTCAAGAGAAGTTCCCATCGAAGTTCAATATGAATCTTTGGGTACTTATCATGAGATTTATGAGCACTATCTAATAGTAGGAAGTGTAAAAAAAGAAATCCATTGTATATACATTCGAACCACTCTTGGTCATATTTCTTTTTATCGAGAAATAGAAGAAGCCATACAGGGGTTTTGTCGGGCCTATTCATACGCTATCTAAACTAATAAATTAGATTAGGTGATGCCCGTGCCCGTAGGAATTCGGGTCTCTCCAGTTTCACTGGTATCATAATTTCTGAATTTTTGCGTGAATCAAGATTGAGATTGAGGAAAGGAAGTTTTCGAATCACTGACTCAGGTCCATTGTCGAATCCTACTCAGCAGAATATAGAGGTACTTATGGCAGAACGGGCTGATCTGGTCTTTCACAATAAAGTGATAAATGGAACTGCTATGAAACGACTTATTAGCAGATTAATAGATCATTTCGGAATGGCATATACATCACACATTCTGGATCAAGTAAAGACTTTGGGTTTCCAGCAAGCCACTGCTACATCTATTTCATTAGGAATTGATGATCTTTTAACAATACCTTCTAAGGGATGGTTAGTCCAAGACACTGAACAACAAAGTTTTATTTTTGAAAAACACCATCATTATGGAAATGTACATGCGGTAGAAAAATTACGTCAATCCATTGAGATATGGTATGCTACAAGTGAATATTTGAGACAAGAAATGAATCCTAATTTTCGGATGACTGATCCTTCTAATCCAGTCCATCTGATGTCCTTTTCGGGAGCTAGAGGAAATGCATCTCAGATACACCAATTAGTAGGTATGAGAGGATTAATGTCGGATCCCCAAGGACAAATGATTGATTTACCCATTCAAAGCAATTTACGCGAAGGGCTTTCTTTGACAGAATATATAATTTCCTGCTACGGAGCCCGCAAAGGAGTTGTAGATACTGCTGTACGAACATCAGATGCCGGATACCTCACGCGTAGACTTGTTGAAGTAGTTCAACACATTATTGTACGTAGAACGGATTGTGGTACTATCCGAGGTATTTCCGTGAGTCCTCGAAATGGGATGACGGAAAAAATTTTTGTCCAAACACTAATTGGTCGTGTATTAGCAGACAATATATATATGGGTCTACGATGCATTGCCGCTCGAAATCAAGATATTGGGATTGGACTTGTCAATCGATTCATAACCTTTCGGGCACAACCAATATATATTAGAACCCCCTTTACTTGCAAGAGTGCATCTTGGATCTGTCAATTATGTTATGGTCGGAGTCCCACTCACGGCGACCTGGTCGAATTGGGAGAAGCCGTAGGTATTATTGCGGGTCAATCAATTGGGGAACCAGGTACTCAACTAACATTAAGAACTTTTCATACCGGTGGAGTATTCACAGGTGATACTGCCGAACATGTACGAGCTCCTTCTAATGGAAAAATAAAATTCAACGAGGATTTGGTTTATCCCACACGTACCCGTCATGGGCATCCTGCTTTTCTATGTTCTATAGACTTGTATGTAACTATTGAGACTCGGGATATTATCCATAATGTGAATATTCCACCAAAAAGTTTGATTTTAGTTCAAAATGATCAATATGTAGAATCAGAACAAGTGATTGCTGAGATTCGTGCCGGAACGTCTACTTTTCGTTTTAAAGAGAAGGTACGAAAACATATTTATTCTGAATCAGAGGGAGAAATGCACTGGAGTACCGATGTCAACCATGCATCTGAATATACACATGGTAATGTTCATCTATTACCAAAAACAAGTCATTTATGGATATTAGCAGGAGTTCCGTGCAGATCCAGTATAGTGTCTTTTTCGCTCCACAAAGATCAAGATCAAATGAATGTTCATTCTTTTTCTTTCGAAGAAAGATATATCTTTGACCTCTCAATGACTAATCATCGAGTAAGACATAAATTGTTGGATACTTCTGGTAAAAAAGATAGGGAAATTCTTGACTATTCAAGACCTGATCGAATCATATCCAATGGTCATTGGAATTTAATATATCCTTCTATTCTCCAAGAAAATTCTGATTTCTTGGCGAAAAAACGAAGAAATAGATTCATTATCCCATTACAATATGATCAAGAACGAGATAAAGAACTAATGCCCTGTTTTGGTATTTCGATTGAAATACCCATAAATGGTATTTTACGTAGAAATAGTATTCTTGCTTATTTTGATGATCCACGATACAGAAGAAATAGTTCAGGAATTACTAAATATGGGACCATAGAGGTAGATTCAATCATAAAAAAAGAGGATTTGATTGAGTATCGAAGAGCAAAAGAATTTAGTCCGAAATACCAGAAAGTAGATCGGTTTTTTTTCATTCTCGAGGAAGTGCATATCTTACCCGGATCTTCGTTCATAATGGTCCGGAACAATAGTATCATTGGAGTAGATACACAACTCGCTTTAAATACAAGAAGCCGGGTAGGCGGATTAGTCCGAGTGGAGAGAAAAAAAAAAAGTATTGAACTGAAAATCTTTTCTGGAGATATTCATTTTCCTGGAGAAACAGATAAGATATCCAGGCACAGCGGCATTTTGATACCACCAAAGACGGAAAAAAAAAATTCTAAGAAATCAAAAAAATGGAAAAATTGGATCTATGTCCAACGGATCACACCCACCAAGAAAAAGTATTTTGTTTCGGTTCGGTCCGTAGTCACATATGAAATAGCTGATGGGATAAATTTAGCAACACTTTTCCCTCGGGATCTCTTGCAGGAAAAGGATAATGTCCAACTTAGAGTTGTCAATTATATCCTTTATGGAAATGGCAAGTCAATTCGAGGAATTTATCACACAAGTATTCAATTAGTTCGGACTTGCTTAGTATTGAATTGGGACCAAGAAAAAAATGGTTCTATAGAAGAGGTTCATGCTTCCTTTGTTGAGGTAAGGACAAATGATCTGATTCGCGATTTCATAAGAATTGAGTTAGTCAAGTCCACTATTTCGTATACCGGAAAAAGGTATGATAGGGCAAGTTCCGTATTGATTTCCGATAATGGATTAGATCGCACCAATATCAATCCTTTTTATTCCAAGGCGAAGATTCAATCACTTACCCAACATCAAAGAACTATTGGTATTGGTACTTTGTTGAATCGAAATAATGAATGCCTATCTTTGATAATTTTGTCATCATCCAATTGTTCTCGAATTGGTCCATTCAATGGTTCGAAATATAACAATGTGACAAAAGAATCAGATCCCATAATAAAAATTAGGGATTTACTGGGTCCCTTAGGGACTATTGTCCCTAAAATAGCGAATTTTTTTTCATCTTACTATTTAATAACTCATAATCATATCTTGTTAAAGAAATATTTGTTACTTGACAATTTTAAACAGACTTTCCAAGTACTTAAATACTGTTTAATAGATGAAAATAGGAGGATTTATAATCCCGATCCATGCGGTAACATAATTTTGAATCCATTCCATTTGAATTGGTGCTTTCTCCATCACGATTATTGTGAAGAGACATCTACAATAATTTTCCTTGGACAATTTATTTGTGAAAATGTATGTCTATTCAAATACGAATCACACGTAAAAAAATCTGGTCAAATTTTAATTGTTCATGTTGACTCCTTAGTTATAAGATCAGCTAAACCCTATTTGGCCACTCCAGGAGCAACTGTTCATAGCCATTATGGAGAAATCCTTTACGAAGGAGATACATTAGTTACATTTATATATGAAAAATCGAGATCTGGTGACATAACGCAAGGTCTTCCAAAAGTGGAACAAATCTTAGAAGTGCGTTCGATTGATTCAATATCGATGAACCTAGAAAGGAGAGTTGAAGGTTGGAACGAACGTATACAAAGAATTCTTGGAATCCCCTGGGGATTCTTGATTGGAGCTGAGCTAACCATAGCCCAAAGTCGTATCTCTTTGGTTAATAAGATCCAAAAGGTTTATCGATCCCAGGGGGTACAGATCCATAATAGACATATAGAAATTATTGTACGTCAAGTAACATCAAAAGTCTTGGTTTCAGAAGATGGAATGTCTAATGTTTTTTTACCTGGAGAATTTATCGGCTTTTTGCGAGCGGAACGAGCAGGGCGTGCTTTGGACGAAGCGATCTGTTATCGGGCAATCTTATTGGGAATAACGAGGGCATCTCTAAATACTCAAAGTTTCATATCCGAAGCAAGTTTTCAAGAAACCGCTCGAGTTTTAGCAAAAGCTGCTCTACGAGGTCGTATTGATTGGTTGAAAGGCCTGAAAGAGAACGTTGTTCTGGGGGGGATTATACCTGTTGGTACCGGATTCAAAAAATTAGTACACCCTTCAAGGCAAGACAAGAACATTCATTTGGAAATCAAAAGAAAGAATCTATTCGAGTTGGAAATAAGAGATATTTTGTTACACCATAGAGAATTATTTTGTTCTTACGTCCAAAACAATTTCCATGAGACAAATTTCCATGAGACATCAGAACAATCATTTACGCGATTTAATGATTCCTAAGAGCAGATTCTTTTCTTTCACTTTAACTATCTTTCAATTATCTGGTCCGATTATTGATTTGGTAAAAAATAAAATAAGTAATTAAATTGGTAATAAATAAAATAAGTAATTAAAAGAAATTAATGGTTTGGGTCGTGTATCAACGGTCAATCCCCCGTAGAAGGTTCCATCGGAACAATTATTTATTTCAGGTTACCTCGTCTCTTTGTTAAAAAAAAGGAAGTCTGGGCTGGGGAAAAATGACAAGAAGATATTGGAACATCAATTTGGAAGAGATGATGGAAGCAGGAGTTCATTTTGGTCATGGTACTAAGAAATGGAATCCTAGAATGGCCCCTTACATCTCTGCAAAGCGTAAAGGTATTCATATTACAAATCTCACTAGAACTGCTCGTTTTTTATCAGAAACCTGTGATTTAGTTTTTGATGCAGCAAGTAGGGGAAAAAACTTCTTAATCGTTGGTACAAAAAATAAAGCAGTGGATTCAGTAGCATCAGCTGCAATAAGGGCTCGGTGTCATTATGTTAATAAAAAATGGCTTGGTGGTATGTTAACGAATTGGTCCACTACGGAAACGAGACTTCACAAGTTCAGGGACTTAAGAGCAGAACAAAAGATGGGGAAACTCAACTGTCTCTCCAAAAGAGATACAGCAATGTTGAAGAGAAAATTATCTACCTTGCAAACATATCTCGGTGGGATCAAATATATGACGGGGTTGCCTGATATTGTGATCATCGTTGATCAGCAAGAAGAATATACGGCTCTTCGAGAATGTGTCATTTTGGGGATTCCGACAATTTGTTTAATCGATACAAATTGTGACCCAGATCTCGCAGATATTTCGATTCCAGCAAATGATGACGCTATAGCTTCAATCCGATTGATTCTTAACAAATTAGTATCTGCAATTCGTGAGGGTCGTTCTAGCTATATAAGAAATCGTTGATTATCATTAAGAATAATAAGATTAGTTAATTATTTGGCAACTCCATAGATTTATTGGATCGGTTACTATTTTTGAATTTTTAAAAAGAGATAAAAAAAAGTACTGAGGATATTGATATTATGTTATGATGTTATGTAATTTCTTGGTATCGTAAATAAAATATACGATTAATGATTCAAGTTAGTGAGTTGAGAAATAGATGGTTGAATCAAAATAATTCCTTTTTTGAAGTTCAATTTCTGTCAGAGGACAATATGAATGTTATACCATGTTCCATTAAAACACTCAAAGGGTTATACGATATATCGGGTGTAGAAGTAGGCCAACATTTCTATTGGCAAATAGGAGGTTTACAAATCCATGCCCAAGTACTTATCACTTCTTGGGTCGTAATTGCTATCTTATTAGGTTCAGTCATCATAGCTGTTCGGAATCCACAAACCATTCCGACCGACGGTCAGAATTTCTTCGAATATGTCCTTGAATTTATTCGAGATTTGAGCAAAACTCAGATTGGAGAAGAATATGGTCCTTGGGTTCCCTTTATTGGAACTATGTTCTTATTTATTTTTGTTTCTAACTGGTCAGGTGCTCTTTTACCTTGGAAAATCATACAATTACCTCATGGGGAGTTAGCTGCGCCTACGAATGATATAAATACTACTGTTGCTTTAGCTTTACCCACGTCAGCGGCATATTTTTATGCGGGTCTTACCAAAAAAGGATTGGGTTATTTCGGGAAATACATTCAACCAACCCCAATACTTTTACCAATTAACATCCTAGAAGATTTCACAAAACCTTTATCTCTTAGTTTTCGACTTTTCGGGAATATATTGGCTGATGAATTAGTAGTTGTTGTTCTTGTTTCTTTAGTCCCTTCAGTAGTTCCTATACCTGTTATGCTTCTTGGATTATTTACAAGTGGTATTCAAGCTCTTATTTTTGCAACGTTAGCCGCGGCTTATATAGGTGAATCCATGGAGGGTCATCATTGACTAGTTTTCGAAATAGTCTTTTTTAAGCTTATCCCAATTCATGCATGATTCAAGATAATCCACTTGGTTGGGGAACATAATAGATACAAATACAAATACGTATGAATATACGACCTAGAGTCGTAGGAAAAAAGATAGACGATATTGCGGAATTGTAAAAAAAAAAAGATGGGTTGGGGGGTCACACTAGATGTATGTAATCTCTATAAGTCCAGCCCCTGCGTCTGTTTCGAGGAATGATTCTAGAATCCGATTCAATATAAAATGCGGGTGGTTTACGTTATGGAAGAAACAAATGTATATGTGATATTAGATATTTACTAGTTATATAGGACTATTCCTAATATATATATATATATTATTATATACCCTATATATATATATTATTGATTGATTTGATTGCGGTTCACTGCATTTATATAGTTCCAAGATAAGTCTTTCTGTTTCGTCTGTGATTGTGGATTGAATGAAATGCAAAAAAGAGATGAACTCAAGGATAGTATCTAGAAGAAAAAAGAAAGGAAAGAAGAATTGAATGAAAGAATGGTTCGAAACAAAGAAATGCAATAACTAGAACCGTATACATATGTATTTACAAAAACTCCATTATGAGTAGAAACTAAAAATGAGATATCGAAATAGTTCTGACGATTCAGTAATATTATCATTTCAATTCGGAGTTTTTAGTTATTTCGACCCGATAGATCTTAATCAGATAGATCTTAATGATAAAACCTTAATGAAAAAAAAAAAATGATAAAAAAAATTAAGTAAAAATTCATTGGTTGATTGTATCATTAACCATTTCTTTTTTTTTTGTGCGAGGAACTTACCATGAATCCACTGATTTCTGCCGCTTCCGTTATTGCTGCTGGATTGGCCGTAGGGCTTGCTTCTATTGGACCTGGAGTTGGTCAAGGTACTGCTGCAGGCCAAGCTGTAGAAGGTATTGCGAGACAACCAGAAGCAGAGGGTAAAATACGAGGTACTTTATTGCTTAGTCTAGCTTTTATGGAAGCTTTAACAATTTATGGACTGGTCGTGGCGTTAGCGCTTTTGTTTGCGAATCCTTTTGTTTAATCCTAGAAATGTAAAAAAGTACCTTACATACTATACTTTTTTTCTTATTTTTTTAACTCGCTATACTTTTTTCTTATTTTTTTAACTCAGAATTGCTGTTTGCTTCTTCTAATTATATCAACGCTTTACTCCTACAATTATTTATTTGTTGAGACAATACCCCAGGAAATGAAGGACTGTTTTGAGGATGAGTAATTACTGGATCCGCTCGTTTTCTTCCTTCGCGTCCTTAGCTTAGTACAATGGAAACCTTTTTTTTACTTTTTTTAGGAATCGTTTCAACAAACGAGATATTTCACAATTGACATGAGACCCAAGACTTAACCTAATAAGTATTTTATTGGATTGGAAACTTCAAGTAAGAAATTTAAAAATTATCAAATTAAATTACTAGATTTAATCTACTCCCATTAAAAAAAAAATGGAAATAAAATTTATATAATAAAAAAAAAGAAATCGATCAAAAAAGGGACGACGAAGTGATACAAAAAGAACTCTGTTCTTTGTTAGTCCTATCTATAAGAGGAGAGCATATGAAAAATGTAACCGATTCTTTCCTTTCCTTGGGTCACTGGCCATCCGCCGGGAGTTTCGGGTTTAATACCGATATTTTAGCAACAAATCCAATAAATCTAAGTGTAGTGCTTGGTGTATTGATTTTTTTTGGAAAGGGGGTGTGTGCGAGTTGTGTATTTCAAGAATAGGTTGGATCCATCCGACTGCACTTTATTTATGGTATTTTATTCATTTTATAGGATAAATAGGAAAAAAAGTGCACGATCTCAACGAATTATTTCTGAATAAATTAAGAAATCATATGTAAGAACCATAGCATTTCGTGACTTATTGGTAAATTTGATTCTCTATCAACCAATAATGTGAGACCATTAACATGGTTAAAGCTAAACTGTTTGAAGTCCAGGCAAAACATGGTACTCTTTCTACCGGTACTAACGTACCGAAATGGTTTAAAAATGAATAGTTGGTAATTTATCTGATATAGAACACTCATATCGATAAAATGATTTGAACCATTTATTAAAAAAATGGGCATCTTGCTCTTTTTTTTTCCAATGCCGAATCGACGACCTACGTAAAAAAAAATAGGAATTTTTGGATTTGAAGAAAAAAAGTAAATAAAAAAAAATATAGAAATAAATTGTAAATTTAAATTTTAAATTAAATAAAGAACAAATACAAATAAAGAACAAATACAAATAAAGAAAGAACTTTGCTGACAATTATAGATTTTTGTCTGGTCGGAAGAGTCCTCCTAATATTCTGGTCTTATATCAGTTTCGATGTTTTTGAATATAAACAGAAAAGAGAGGGTAGGCTCATTACATTAAAAAAAAGATATGGGAATGCCCATAACATAAAATAAATAATTGAGCGTGAGAGCCAAATGAATCGAAAGATTCATGTTTGGTTCGGGAAGAGATTATGGAAGTTGTGAAATTAATGGTAAGATAATCTACTTTCATTAAATGATTTATTAGATAATCGAAAACAGAGGATCTTGAGTACTATTCTAAATTCGGAAGAATTACGTAAAGGGGCCATTGAGCAGCTCGAAAGAGCCAGGACTCGCTTACGGAAAGTGGAAATAGAAGCAGATGAGTATCGAATGAATGGATACTCTGAGATAGAACGAGAAAAAGAAAATTTGATTAATGCTACTTGTGACACTTTGGAACGATTAGAAAATTACAAAAATGAAACCCTTCATTTTGAACAACAAAGAGCGATTAATCAGGTCCGACAACGAGTTTTTCAACAAGCCTTACAAGGAGCTCTAGGA